AAGAAAATAAATTTAATATTATAATTATATTAAATATTATAAAATATTCTTTTTATCCCTTTTTTCTGTCGGATCAAGCACTACCCAATCCTACTACTATAACTTTGTTTCATTAATCTGTATATATATTATATAATACTATGCTATGCATTGTATTATAATACATAATAATATATATATCTATATTAATCCGTATTGTAAATTAAAGTTATCTAGATTTCTGTATATTAATGTTAAAAATTTCAAAGTAGAAAAGACTCTTTTGATCTAGTTATATAATATATTATAATTATATTGTATATTGACAATTCCAAAAAACTTATCATACTATCAGCATAGTATGCTGATGGTCGGGCGGATCTGCCCCCATCGTCTAGCGGTTCAGGACATCTCTCTTTCAAGGAGGCAGCGGGGATTCGACTTCCCCTGGGGGTAGGGTACTACGAAAGGAAGTTGATCATGGATTATAACTAAACCTAGAATTAATTCTTCCTGGGTCGATGCCCGAGCGGTTAATGGGGGCGGACTGTAAATTCGTTGGCAATATGTCTACGCTGGTTCAAATCCAGCTCGGCCCAATAATTCGCCGCTCCATTGAATACGATCTAACCAGTTTAATTTGTCCTCCAGAAATAGAAATGCCCTATCCGTCAAAATAAAGATCAACCATTTTTTTGATCTATCCATATTTTTTAATTAGTCATTTTTGACAATAAAAAAAAAGAACCACCGGTTACTAGTAATTATTGCTATAGTTCATATCCATGTGGATATGATATCAGTATATCATTTTTGTTTCTGTTACAACACGACGAGACGAATAGAATGTTCTTATGAAACCATAAGAATATGTATGTCATACACCTCGCTGGGATTGTAGTTCAATCGGTCAGAGCACCGCCCTGTCAAGGCGGAAGCTGCGGGTTCGAGCCCCGTCAGTCCCGAACTAGGATCCGATGAATTTATCAATTCATCTCCCACTTTTTACAGAAAAGTGGGACAGGGAGCAAGATCTAAGAATCCTTATTTTTTTTTTTTTCGTTTCACATTGATATTTTGATATTTATCATCAGACAAAAGAAATGCGGGAATTTTCATTTCTTTCACTACGGAATAGTACCGATTGATAAGGAAGAGACATACCTAGATTGATTGGTACGATCGGTTATATTACTCTATGTCAGTATTTTAAGAGATACCATATTCGTTATTCATTTGACTTTATTTTTTGATTGTTCTTGAATAATGAAATGGAGTAGAGTGCCCATATTTTTACCAGGAGTACATACAAAAATTGTATTCCTTTGTTGTACAATATACAATGAACTTAACATAATTACCTCGGCGGAACAGAGCGCCTTTTTATTTTTAACTGCGCCCTTTTCCAATTCCAACTCCGACTTGTGTATCCTCTATATTTTAATTAAAAAAATCTATCTCATTCAAATCGCATGCTAATTTTTTTATGTATGTGTTCTCCCCCAATCCAAGAAAGAGAAGAGGATATTATATTAATTAATTATATTAATAATTAATATTAATTAAATCTATTAATTTATAATTTAAAATCATAAATTATATATAATATATAATAATCTTAATTAAAATTATTTAATTTTTTTTTCATAAATAATAAATAAAAGACCAAGCAAGGTACCCCTTTTTAGTAAATCTGTTGGAATATTAGATCTTTTAATCCGTCCTTTTTCCATCTTACTTATATTGTTTGGGTCTTAGGTGTGACCTGACCCATTGAATACCGGTCATCTGATACCTCGTCGGATACTTAAATTAATTGTCTGTATTAAGTAAGTAGAACGAAGAAGGTAGGTTATAGAAAAGAAAGAATGGAAAAGGACGAAAAATTCAATAGCATTCAATATTGGAATTGGATTAGAAATTGAATTTTTGATTTAGTATGGATAAAAAGTCTTCCTATGTTATACTATTAAATTCTCGACAATTAATTGATTTGATAGATTAGATCTATTGTTATTCATAATATTTTGATCCATTTGGCATCATCAGGATACAATTAACTTATTGAATTTACAGGAATCAAATTTTTCATCTCTATGGGATTAGATCCCGAGTTATTGCGAAACAAAAAAAAAAAAAATGAGATTATGGAAGTTAATATTCTCGCATTTATTGCTACTACACTGTTCATTCTAGTTCCTACCGCTTTTTTACTTATCATTTACGTAAAAACAGCCAGTCAAAATAATTAATTTTAATGAAACTAGAATTATTAGTTCTTGTCAATAATTGAAGAAATGATGAGATAGTGTGTAGAAATATAAATATAATATCTATAGTTTTTTCTACACACTATCCAATATTGTATACAGATATAATATAGGTTTATATAATATAAATCAATTTACAATTATGGTAGTGTCTCTAGAGTCCACTCCTCCCCCATACTACGAGCGAAAGGGAAAATGTAAAGACTACCATTAAAGCAGCCCAAGCGAGACTTACTATATCCATGTAAATTATGTCTCCTATCTCTATCAAGGAATGATTCCACTATGATTATTGATCAATAATCATAGTGGAATTAACGGCACAGAGTCAAAATGGGATTCTGATTTAAAACGATTGATGCTTCAAATCCAATGAAGCTAATCGTAGCAAATTCTATATTATTGTATTGGATTTTCGGTAGAAGCGAGCCGTAAGTACAAATACGATACATATACCCTTTCTTTCTTATATCAATATCAAAGGAGTCTTTCTAATAGTAAGATCTATTGTTTCTTTTGTTACCTTTTGTATAAGCAAAAGATATAAAAATATATAGAAAAATGTATATACTATTAAGACAGATTATTAGGATAGGACCTCCATTTCCTAATTTATTTAATTCTTAAATAAATGGCCCGAACCCATTATTAAATTAATAAGTGAAGCAACCTTCACTTCATCCTATTGGATTGGTACGGTGGGGTCACACCCAAAATCCCCATGCTGAGAAAAATTTACAGTCTTTTCTAGAACTTACAGATTCTAAAAATTTTGTCAATCAGGCGACACCCAGATTTGAACTGGGGATAAAGGATTTGCAGTCCCCCGCCTTACCACTTGGCCATGTCGCCAAATCCGATCCAAAATTAGGAATAAAAATATTATCTATACTCCATTATTCTAGTACTAAATTTAGTAATTTTATTTTTATTTTTGAAAGAAAAAAAGGGGGTTTCCAGTCATAGATTGAAAAATTCAGGCAGTAACCATTTCATTTACCTAATTTATGTTGAATTAGTGAACTAAATTTGTATCTCAAAACATGTGTTTCCTTAATCGCATAAGAAAAGCAAATAACAAATCAGTATAAATTATTTTCAATCTTAATTTTGAATTATAACACCATATATGTGTATATGTAAACCCTAAAAAAGAAATTGTTACACAGAACAGAGGATCTCTCTCTTATTCTTATGCACATATTCCTATAAAGAATCAGCATATTTGAATTTTGAATTCTATATTAATTCTATTCTAATATATATATAGAATGGTAAAGGAAAAATGTTTTATTAATTCCTGTCGCAAATTTGAACTTGTGTCAAAAATAATCTTCATTCTTACGTCTCGTTTCCGTTCATACGTATGAAATAGAGATATGGAGTTGGTTAAAATTTCATGTGATTCAGTAAACAGAATATACATTCCATTATTGGCTCACTCTTCATCGAACTAACCTAACCATATAGGTCAATCTAGCAATAATGGAATTTTTTCGATTAAAGAGGAAAGTTAAGATGCTCCGGAATAAAAAAGAGGAAATGTCCACAATACCAGGATTTAATCAGATACAATTTGAGGGATTTTGTGGGTTCATTAATCGGGGCTTGGCGGAAGAATTTCATAAGTTTCCAAAAATTGAAGATACAGATCAAGAAATTGAATTTCAATTATTTGTGGAAAGATATCAATTGGTAGAACCCTTGATAAAAGAAAGAGATGCTGTATATGAATCACTCACATATTCTTCTGAATTATATGTACCCGCGGGATTAATTTGGAAAAGCGGTAGAGATATACAAGAACAAACTGTTTTTATTGGAAACATTCCTCTAATGAATTCCCTGGGCACCTCTATAGTAAATGGAATATACAGAATTGTAATCAATCAAATATTGCAAAGTCCCGGTATTTACTATCGTTCCGAATTGGATCATAACGGAATTTCTGTTTATACCAGTACTATAATATCAGATTGGGGAGGGAGATTAGAATTAGAAATTGATAGAAAAGCAAGGATATGGGCCCGCGTGAGTAGGAAACAAAAAATATCTATTCTAGTTCTATCATCGGCTATGGGTTCAAATCTAAAAGAAATTCTAGATAATGTTTGTTATCCCGAAATTTTCTTGTCTTTCCTGAATGATAAAGAGAAAAAAAAGATTGGGTCAAAAGAAAATGCAATTTTGGAGTTTTATCAACAATTCGCTTGTATAGGCGGGGATCCGGTATTTTCTGAGTCCTTATGTAAGGAATTACAAAAGAAATTTTTTCAACAAAGATGTGAATTAGGAAGGATTGGTCGACGAAATATGAACCGGAGACTAAATCTTGATATACCCCAAAACAATACATTTTTGTTACCACGGGATATATTGGCTGCTGCAGATCATTTGATCGGAATGAAATTTGGAATGGGCACACTTGACGATATGAATCACTTGAAAAATAAGCGTATTCGTTCTGTAGCAGATCTGTTACAGGATCAATTCGGATTAGCCCTTGTTCGTTTAGAAAATGCGGTTCGAGGAACTATATGTGGAGCAATCCGGCATAAAATGATACCGACTCCTCAAAATTTGGTAACTTCGACTTCATTAACAACCACTTATGAATCTTTTTTTGGCTTACATCCCTTATCTCAAGTTTTGGATCGAACTAATCCATTGACACAAATCGTTCATGGGCGAAAATTGAGTTATTTAGGTCCTGGAGGATTGACGGGGCGAACTGCTAGTTTTCGAATACGA